AATTTCTCTTAGATTCGAACCCATAGCTGATGATGGAACTAGAATAGATATTTTTTGTTTCCTACTCACACGCGCCCATATCCTTGCTTTTCGATCAATCTCTAATTCTGATCTTCCTCCCCAATCTGATATTATGGTACCGGTATAGACCGAAATTCCGTTATGATCCAACTCTGAACGGTAATAAATACCGGGACTTTGCAATATTTGATTGATCACAATTCTGTATATTCCATTTACTATAGAGGTTCCCAGGGAATTCATTAGAGGAATTTTTCCAATAAATATGGTTTGTTCTTGCGTATCCCTACCAGTTTTCCAAATTAATCCCGCGGGCACATATAATTCAGAAGAATATGTGAGTGATTCATACACAGCATCTTTTTCTTTTATCAAAGGTTCTACTAATTGATATGTTTCTACAAATAATTGGAATTCAATTTCTTGGTCTGTATCTTCAATTTTTGGAAACTTATAAAGTTCTTCCGTCAATCCCTGATCAATGAATCTACAAAACCCCTCAAATTGTATCTGACTAAACCCAGGTATTGTAGACATTCCCTCATTTCCATCCCGGAGCATTTTTAGTTTCCCATTTATTGAAAAAATCCCATTCATTTCCCAAGGCTCATTCTTCATCGAACCATATGGATCGATCTAGTAATGATGTGGATTGATCTAGCAATGATGGAATTATATTCTGTTTACCGAATCACATGAAATTTTACCCAACTCCATATCATAGATGTAATGTATGAAATACGTATGATCGGAGAAATAAAGAGAATTTTCTACTCAAAATTAGAATTTGAAACAGATACAAATGGAAATGAATTCATAACAAATTCCTGGAAAGGGAACAAAATTATGACGTTTAGACTTATGGAGTCTTGTATAGAATATCAAAAGTGATCCAATTTCTACCTATTACTATGATATTAGGATCTGCTGATTGGGTACCAGAAAAGTAAATGAATTCAGGATTTGATCTGTTCTCTCTGAATGATATAAAGACAGAAAGGAACCCTATAGAGTTTACCTTTTTTTAGCACTTAACTTTTTTAGTGGATTCCTTGTTCAAAAATTATTTGCAAAAAAAAAAGAGGCATTTTTACCCATTTGCTGGTTGAATTCGTGGAATACGATTGAAGTGCGCAACGCAAAAGGGTTTGATATTCAATATCTTCAATGAAATATTGAAGCACGCTAATTACTTTAATTAATTTCCTATGGCATATCATATATAAATAAGATCCCGGATTGGGTATATCTGTGTAACAATTTCTGTTCTGGGGTTTACATATACACAAAATTACACATAAATGTTGTTATAGTTATACTTGAAATTGAAAAGGATTTATTATTGAAAATTATTGATACTGATTAGTTGTGTATCAATTGCATTTTCTTATGCCATTAAGGAAACACAATACGAGATCCAAGAACTTAACAGTCAATAGTTAACGGGTCCAATTTCATTTGCGCTGAATTTTTGATTGTGTGACTCAAAATCCAAATATTTTCTTTCAAAAAAGGAGGGAAATTTTTCGGCGTTGTGTATTTTGATATTTGAGATACTATACAATTAATAGAAGGGTCCGGCTCCAATCAAAACAAAAAAAGGAAGGATTTTTTAGTTTCAGTTTATTAGGAAAGGAATAAGTAAAATGGTATTCCAGATGCAAATCAATAAATAAAAAAAAGGGGGGGATTAAGTATTTATTAAGTAATAACCCACCAGGAATATTTCCATCTATTTTTATCGTTTTGGCGGCATGGCCGAGTGGTAAGGCGGGGGACTGCAAATCCTTTTTCCCCAGTTCAAATCTGGGTGTCGTCTGATCAAGAAAAAACTCGAAATCCCTTTGCTTGCTGATATAATAGAAGTTGCCGAATCCTTGCCTAGCATAAGCAGAGGAAAAGGACTCGAACTTCCGAAACTTGCTTTATTTTGATTTTAAGAAGCTGGAGATTAAAAGACTGTCAATCCTTGCGCTTGGGATTCCAGGGAGAATTTTAGTATAGGAAGGGCTAGACTATCAAAACTTCCAGTACTAATGTCTAATGACTGATTCTTGAATTAAACGGTTGAGTGGGGAATTGGTAGTTGTGGAAAGGGTGGAAGATGCTTTGTATACAGACTCGCGAGAATTTATGAATGCTCAGACATTCAAGCAATATTGGATGAATAATTGCTTTCTTTTATAGAATAAAAAAAAAAGACTAAGGGTTGGGGTTGAAAAATAAAACTTCTTTATTTTCGGTAACACCTAAGCAAAATAGATTATTAATATAATAGAGGGTCTCCCAAGTATTTCACAACAACACTCGGGAGACCGTAAGGATTAGATCAAACGGTAAATAGAGATATGTGATAGATAGTGATTTATCTTGATTGTATATTGTTATGCTGTTTTATTATGAAGGGTAACAAAAGAAACAATAGGTCTTACTATTCCTGCGTGTTCCATTAATCGCCCTCCCTTGATAATTACAAGAAAGTAACTGTCTATCGTGCTTGTACTTAATGCTTCCAAATTCTCCCACAAATCATATCCGAACTTGTTATGGGTGGAGTTATTGGGTTGGTTCATCAATAGCCTTCGTTCAAAATCCCTTTTTGACTCTGTGCCATTGATTACATTATTATTAGTGATCAATAATGGAAGAGTTTCTTCATATTCATAGAGATAGGAGACAGAATTCACATGGATATAGTAAGTCTTGCTTGGGCTGCTTTAATGGTAGTCTTTACATTTTCCCTTTCACTCGTAGTATGGGGAAGAAGTGGACTCTAGGATCATTACTAATTTAATTGAGTTGAGTAATCAAACTGTATTAATGGTTTCATAGATCGTTCTGCAACGCGTTTTTCAAGAAAAATATCTTCATAGAAAAATTCTACTGGAATCCAGTAAAGTAATGAGTAATGTAATAGATAATAGATGAAGAATAACCTTTCAATCAAACAAATATTTCAATTATTCCGATGTTTGTATTTTGAAAGTAAAAGGAATACACATGATATGAAATCAAAATTTTTTCCAACCGATTCGTCCTAAAATAAAAATATTCTATTTAGATGAACTTTAACAGAATGATATATGGATATTACAATGAGGAGCAACCAACCCCCTTTTTATTTGTTTCCCGCTTTACTGTTCGAAGAGGAAGTCTATCTGTTATTATGTAGATACGTACTTTATACCGAGGGAAACATCGATATAGCGTTTGTCCAACGAAGTACTACGCATAATATTGCGGTGGGCGATTCACATATTGTGCATTTACCTTTTAGACTCCTAGAAATGTTATTTCTGTTTTATCGACTCGCTTAATATCATGGTTCACGCGTTATAAATAGGTGGTATCTACTACTCTTTTTACAAATATGAAGAATTGAATTTCCCACGGAATTCCTTGAATCACCTGTCAATGGCTAAATAAATGACTCCTTGTTGGAATGCTAAAAAAAAGATGACTAGATTTCTTTTATATTATATAATCTATTCTATGCCCATACCATATCTTCTTCCGTTGATTTGATTGTTTCGGCGGATCCCGGGATCCATATTGGAAATAAATTAACTATAAATATATAATAAAATAAAACGAGTAATTAGAACCGTAAGACATAAGAGTCAAGGTGGGCATTCAATTATATCGTATTGTATTGATCGAAATCGGTACAAATCAAATGGATGTAGCATGGATGTAGCAAAGAACTCGAATTGGGGTGCTGTGCTAATATATATATTACACATATATGAGTTATATGTACATATATATATATCAATATATCAATATACATATTATGGAGTGATCCATATTATATTAAACCTATATATATATATATATCTTTATACAGTCCAACCTTCTCATTTTATATAATAATCGATAGTGTGGTAGAAAGATTCCTATATTTCTTTCTACCATACTATCAGATCTCGTATACTGCTGATTTGAATCCGCTCATTTCATTTAAGACGTGGAGTTTGAATCCCTTTCATTTCTTCCATTATTGATAAGAACTAAGAAGTCAAGCTTGATTCAAATTAATCATTTTGACTGACCGTTTTTACGTAAATGATAAGTAAAAAAGCAGTAGGAACTAGAATGAACAGTGCAGTAGCAATAAATGCGAGAATATTTACTTCCATAATTTCATCGTTTTTTTACTTCATAATATAATAACTCGGGATCTAATCCCATAGAGATTCTAAACCTTTCTCCTGTAAATTTAATGGGAGGAATACATCCCGATGATATTGAATCGAATCAATATCATGAATAACAATATCTGAGCTATCAAATCTATTCATCGTCGAGAATGGAATAGTATAACATAGGAAGATCTTTTATCCATACAGAATAAAAAAAAATTGGATTCCTGATCCAATAAAGCATCCCATTCAATTTTTGATTCTTTATCCATTCGTTATTCTCTATAACCTACCGTCTTCCTTATATAATCATATAATGAGGTATCATCCATCTAACCCATCTTCCACTTCCATTGGTCACAAACCCAAATAAAATAGTAGAAGCGAAATGGAAAAAGAAGAAGAAAAGATCGAATATTTCGACAAATTAACTACTTTTTTTTTTTATTTTTTTTTTAGTTTGTTCTTTCTTTGATAGGACCTTCCCCTTCAATTCAATGGGAATAAAAAAAGATTATTAATTCCCTTATTAAAAAGAGGGATGGTTCTTTATTTGATCTTTCTTTTTAAAAAAAAAAAAATGCTGCTTTCTTTCTTTGGATTGGTACTGGAACACATATATCAAAAATAAAGTGTGCAGTTTTAATTATATAAATAGATAGATTGTTTCCAATTAGTAATTTAGGTTATACAAAATCGGAGCTAGAAAGGGGGTAGCTTTAATCGGAAAAGTATTTGATCGAGGTAACTATGTGAAAATTAAGTTCATTTTCTATCGTATAATAAACGAATCAAAATTTGTGTATGTGCTCTGGTGAAAATATATATATGGGTATTCGATTTCCTTCCACGGATTGGGAGCAATCGAAAAAAACCAGACAGGTATCTCTCAGAATCCTAAATAGGATGCTACCAACAATTGTAGCAATCCACACATCTCTATCCTCCTCGGTACTAATTTCAATAATTGAAATTGTCATATTGTATTTTCTCAATAAGAAATTCGAAACGGAAAAAAATAAAAAAGGACCCCCCTCTGGGAATTAGATCCCACTCCCCACCCCTTGACAGAAAATAAAGAGATGAATTGATGGGGGTCATTAGATACTAGGTCGGGACTGACGGGGCTCGAACCCGCAGCTTCCGCCTTGACAGGGCGGTGCTCTGACCGATTGAACTACAATCCCAGAGAAATAAAAGGTATACAGATACATATTCTTAATGATTTTATCAAAACTATTTATATTTAGAATCGTCGTATTCTAACATTGTAACAGAGAAAGGGATGATATATTTATATCCACATGGAAATGGACTTTAGTGAAAACAACACGGATTACTAGTCATCCTATTGTCAAATAGTGTTAAATTGATTGATAAGAAATCTTTCAATAAAGAAATATTTTTATTGTTTAATTTAATCCTTTCCCTATATTTATATTTAATTTCTTTTTATTGAAATTGAATTTATTGATCATGAATCTAGATCATTCAAAAATAAAGAATATATGGGAACAAATAGGATATGATATAAAATTTCTTCTTTTCTTTATTCCCCCGGTGTTTCCGAAGGACAAATTCATTATAGAATCTCATGATGGATCGGCGAATTCTTGGGCCGAGCTGGATTTGAACCAGCGTAGACATATTGCCAACGAATTTACAGTCCGTCCCCATTAACCACTCGGGCATCGACCCAGGAAGAATCAATTCTAGACTTATTGATAATACACGATCAACTACCCCCAGGGGAAGTTGAATCCCCGCTGCCTCCTTGAAAGAGAGATGTCCTGAACCACTAGACGATAGGGGCATATCTGCCCGATCGCCATCGTACTCTTAGCTCTTAGTATGAATAGTTTTGTGTAATTGTCAATATAATTGTGTGACTAAATCCGAATAAGTTTTCCACCTTTCGTGATTCCGATAGAATTTTTCTATTCTTCATTCGTGGTTCATGAACCATTCAAAATTTCTCTATTCTATTTCTTATTTCTATATATTCTAATGATGTGTCATAGTATATATATCATTCATTATATTATTAGAATATATAGAAATAAAATATGTATGATATATCCATATCATTATAATAATAATGGATAAACATTCTATATAGTATAAATAAAATAAACATTACTTCATTTCATATAGAGAAATAATGTTATAATACTTATCCATTAATGAAGTATAGGATCCCGGCGATTTGTCCGACAGAAAAGGGCGAAACTCCATTTTTTGACTTTCACCCATCGATTCACGCATTGTTAAGATGAGATATGCCCATCTCACAGCTAGGAAATAAAAAAACTTTGCTATCGTTTTTTTTTTAGAGCTTGATTCCAGGTACAAGTTGAATCTTTTCATTACATGATTTGATCACATATCAAATATCTTGGATCCTATGTCAAATTGTGTATCAATCAAGCGAATCTCGTTGTGATAGGGGTCAATAAAAGCAAATAAAAAAGCTAGGCTAGACTGCCTAACAAAATTATTATTCCCGAATGAGACACTATGAGTCTACTGCATGCACCTATGTATATAATATATGTACATATATATATATGTCTTCACATTGGTTCATTCCGGAATGGAATAAAATAGGCCCTTTTAACTCAGCGGTAGAGTAACGCCATGGTAAGGCGTAAGTCATCGGTTCAAATCCGATAAGGGGCTTTTTCCACAAAACTCCAGTTTGAGTCTTCATTCTTTAGTGGATAATAGAGAGATTGTTGATATTTGTAATAAAAAAGTCCACATAAGCATATTATAAATATAATAGTTTTTATTATAATGAGTTATATTATAGTCATTATAATGATAAGTTAAGTCGCCCCACTTATTGGATATTGGGAGGACGACTATGCCACTACAGGCTATACTTCTACTCAGGTTTCATTATTCAATATTTTTGGTTCTAGGACATAGATATTCTATCTACTCAATTCCCATTATGAATCGCCAAATATTCCTACTTCTTAAATGTAAATAGAAGAAATAAACAAAAGAAAAGGTAAGTGGACCTGACCCATTGAATCATGACTATATCAGCTATTCTGATATTCAAATTCGATAGAGATAGAATAGTAGTCTCGGAATTGTTTTTATTTCCTTAGACTACGCCACACGAATTTGTCGATATTTCCGATTAAATCTTCTTGTTCCTGGATCCTCCATAGGAATAAATTATTATTCTGTTCGTCGGTAGGAAACGTTTATTCCGAGTCACAAAATAAGAGACGTCTATTTGTTAATATCTTTCTTTGATTCCAAAGAAAGATCAGTTGCTTATATCTAGTCTAGAGAGGATGTTTATCTATTATATAGATATATA